ACCTACGACATCGGGTTTTGGAGACCCGCGTTCTACCGAACTGAACTAAGAGCGCTTTCTTATGACAAGAACTATAATTGTAAAGAAAAGTATTTTTTTTTTTAGCCTGGTCTTGCATACCAATCCATGTAAAAAATGAAAGATAATGAATGCCTTATTTTATTTCATTTTTATTTAATTGATCTCACTCAATTAATCTTTCCTTTCGTTACTGCCCCCTAGGAGAAGTAATAGGTAGGGATGACAGGATTTGAACCCGTGACATTTTGTACCCAAAACAAACGCGCTACCAAGCTGCGCTACATCCCTTTTAAAATTATTGTACAATGACATTGTACAAAATCCATGTCTTGTTTTCCATATCGTTATTTTTTTCTGTATCCATATAAAATTTTCTTGTCATTTCTTCTTTTTGGTTTCATATAATAAATAATCAAATAAAAAAAGAATGAATATTTATTAGAATGCTTAAGAAAAAAGAAAGGGGTACCCCCTTTCTTTTTTAGGGACAGGGATAGGAAAACCTCATCTACTGCTCATTGTAGATATTTATTTTTGTTAGGAATTCCGTACAAAAAAGACAAATGATCTTGAACTACAGCATCTGACCATATATGTATTACAATAAAGAAGGAGGATTTTCAATGCGGGACATAAAAACATATCTCTCCACAGCACCCGTGCTAACTACTCTATGGTTTGGGTCTTTAGCGGGTCTATTAATAGAAATTAATCGTTTATTCCCCGATGCTTTGTCATTCCCCTTTTTTTAATTATAGTTTAAGATCCTATTTTATTTTGGAGAACAGAAATGGAAAAGAGGTTCCTGTATAGGGTAAAAAATTCCACGAAATCGTAGCATAGAAAAAAGGATACTTAAATGAAATACTGGAAAGAATAATTGATAATTAGAAAAAATTGTATTACTCACATAAAATTATTATATTCTATTAATTTCTATTAGTATTAATTGGAATTAACTAGTTAGTAACTTCTATTTCTATAGAAGTATTAATTGGAATTAACTAGTTAGTCACCTTTATTTCTATTTATATATATATTTTTTTTCTTTTTTGTTCTTTTCGTCTTCTTAGATTTAGATTCGGGTCGAAAATAGAAGAATTAAGTCGATCAAAAATTTAAAGGAGGTTCATGGCTAAGGGTAAAGATGTCCGAGTTAGAGTTATTTTGGAGTGTACCAGTTGTGCCCAAAATGGTGTCAATAAGAAATTGCCGGGCATTTCTAGATATATTACTCAAAAGAATCGACACAATACACCCAGTCGATTAGACTTGAGAAAGTTTTGTCGTTATTGTCGCAAGCATACGATTCATGGGGAAATAAAGAAATAGATCGAATGGAACATATGTATTGTATTATTTTTCAAAGGAACAGGAAAAAGAAAAACTTAACATATATATGTATATAAATATATAATATACAAATAAAAAAAGAAAACTCATTTCGGTCAGATCTGAAATGAATAAAGAAATAGAAATTTAGAGATAAGGAATAAACCATGGATAAATCCAAGCAACCTTTTCGCAAATCCAAGCGATCTTTTCGTAGGCGTTTTCCCCCAATTGAATCGGGGGATCAAATTGATTATAGAAACATGAGTTTAATTAGTCGATTTATTAGTGAACAAGGAAAAATATTATCTAGACGGGTGAATAGATTGACCTTGAAACAACAACGATTAATTACTATTGCTATAAAACAAGCTCGTATTTTATCTTTGTTACCTTTTCTTAATAATGAAAAACAGTTTGAGAGAGCTGAGTCGATCCCTAGAATGGCTGGTCCCAGAACCCGAAATAAATAGATATACTCTTAGATATACTTTTCCGATTGATTCAAAACTCCAAGCGGAACTCAAGCTCAGATTGATGTTTTGCTCGAAAAACCTCGAATCCAGATTTGATTGTTGTGTTATAAGAAACAACAAATAGGGAAAGAAGAAATCTTTTTTTTTTTTTTGAAAGATGTTCATTCATTCCCACTACTTATCTTAATTTCTTTTTAATTTCTGAAATTCATTTTTATTCTATCTTCCCGGAGTCCATTCTCCGGGGAATTCTATTCTGTTTTCGCTATTTATATATAGTTTTCGCTATTTATATATATATGATATATTACTTTTTAATCTCTTTTATTTGCTAATCTTATTGGAAATCATGTAAAGACAATTCTTATTTGATATAGCTATTTGCGCAAGTATTTTACGATTAAGAAGCAATTGCTTCTTATACAGATTGTGTATTAATTTACTATAACTATAGAATACCATATTCTCACGAGCTGCTGCATTTATTCGAGTAATCCACAAACGACGAAAGTCCCTCTTTTGTCTGCCCCTATCCCGATGAGAGGAAACCAAAGCTCTCATTTTCTGTTGAGTAGCAGTTCGGGTAAGTCTTGAATGGGCCCCTATAAAGGTTGATGCAAATAAACGAATTTTTGTTCGACGTCTCCGAGCTATATATCCTCGTCTAACTCTGGTCATTGAATCAAATTAAACTTTAATGAATAACTAATCGATTTCTTTTCTTTCAGTCATCCTCTTATCCCCCCTCTAGTTAATTAATACCAAAACGGATTATTCCGATATATAAAATATAAAATTCCAATGGCTTTTGCTACTATGACCTTCCCAACCACGATTTTTTATTCTTTCCGGGTAAAATACCCGGAAAGAATAAATTCTAGCGATAAAAAAAAATAGTGGGTTCCATCGTTTCTATGGTTACTTCGTAAACGGTGAGGTCCTCTCTATACACCGGAGCCTTTTCTTTCATTTAACCAAATGTTATTACGAACTTGTATAGTTCACACTCCTTAGTTTAGCTCTACCAATCAATAATAGTTCTTTTCACAAAAGGGTTATCCATACAGTGACGGCATTTAATTATGAAAGTTGGCTAGGTAGCTGACCTTGTTAGTCCGTTCTTTCAAGAATAGGAACATAACCTTTTTGCTTCTTTTCTTATAGTACTCTTTCCTCCGCTTAATAGATAACTATTTGCTACTAATGGGGAATTACTTCTCATCTTAAACTGAGGTGATTGGATTTGCACCAATGGAAACCATAAATTTCATACACAAAAATGATGAATCTTTAGCTTTATAGATAGTAAATAACGTTTTTCCATCCTATCTATCTTTATTCCTTGGTACTGGTGATTGGTACTTGAAAAATTGTTGTATTTATTTTTTTTTGTTTCAACTCATGATCTAAACGAGTCGCACATACACCCGAGTACATGTTCCCCGTCGTTGAGGGCACCCCCTAAGTGCGGGGGATTTCGTGATATTTCGTATTGGCTGTCTTGTGTTTCTAATAAGTTGTTTAATTGTCGGCATATCATACATATATATAATAAAATAGGTTGGTTTAGATCGATCTTAACCTGATTTATTGATGATTATGAATTATTTACATTCAATATCAAATCACGGAAAAATAGAATTATGGAGGGAATCATATATTTAGGCGAAATCCCCAATAGTTTCATTTTCGACCGCTACAAGATCAACAATACCATGAGCTTGGGCTTCTGTTGCTGACATAAAAACATCTCTCTCCATGTCTTCGGATATAACCCATAAAGGGTTACCTGTTCTTTGTACATAAACCTTTGTGAGGGTTTCGCGAAGTCTGAGTAGTTCTTCCGCTTCCAAGATAAATTCCCCTGCTTGTGCCTCATAAAAAGAACTAGCAGGTTGGTGAATCATAACCCTGATAATATTGATCTAACATCATGCATGAACGGTTCTTCTATCTTGAAGAATTGGATTAAAGTAAGGACTAAAAAAAACAAGAAAAAAAATAGAATTGAACGACGGACCGTACAGGCACCTTTTGTGCATTGCATACGGCTCTGCAATGGAATTTCCTTTTCCCCCTTCTATTTTATCGAAGGAAAAAAAAAAGAATCCATCCGATCTAGATTGTTGAATGATCCATTTACCACCCTTCCTTTCATTCATATTGTAATGTAAAAAAAAATACTATGATGGTTCTGTTGCTTTCTATATTTATCTCGTCTGTGATTTAGCAATCCCAAAGTTTCTTTTTTTTTTCGTACTCTTTTCTTCGTAAGAAAAATATCAGAAAAAGGCTTCTGGTGTGGAAGAAAACGGTTTGTGACGCTGAAATGTACTCCCGACATAGAAGATCAAGTCGGAAATAACCTTTTTTCATACTACTATCTCGATAGAAAATATCGTGTTAGAAAAAACAATAATAGTTTGTTCATATCGAACTCGAAGTGCCATGCTATTATTACCTATTATTCATATTCAATATGGCGAAGGCATAGTCTTCTTCTTCTTTTTTTTTTTAATAAAAACTCATTGGCGCCAAGCATGGGGGAATGCTAGACGTTTGGTAATTTCCCCTCCGACCAGAATGAAGGATCCCATTGAAGCGGCTAATCCCATGCATATTGTATGTACATCGGGCGAAACAAATTGCATAGTATCATAAATAGCGATTCCTGGTATTACCCATCCACCAGGGGAATTTATAAACAAATAAAGATCCTTAGTATCATCTTCTATACTGAGATATACCATGAGACCAACAAGTTGATTTGAGATCTCGCTATCAACTTCTTGGCCTAAAAAAAGTAATCTTTCTCGATAAAGTCGGTTGATTAGGACAAAATTATATCCCTTTTGAACCGTACGTGCATCTTTGGATGCATACGGTTCAAAAAAATTGCGAAAATAAAGAATCAATGTGTCGATTCCAATCCTATCTCTCTTTTTTTTAAGAGATTCCTGCTTTTCTAATGAAGGGGTTTTTTCTTCCATTAAAAAAAGAAAGAGTTTTTACCCCTTCCCTAAAAAAAAAAAGAATTTACTGAACTTATTTAATTAACCTCTCATTGATGTATTGTTTCGTCGAGATTTAAATCACGATGTCATTTTCTTGTTCCTGAATGGTCCCTTTGAATTCTTTTAGGTTCATGTTCTACTCCGGGGAAAGATCTATCCGAATTCTAGTTGTACATATAGGACAAATGATCTCAGTACCACTTCTTTTTGCTACGAGTTTTTTTTTTTATTCGTTTCATGTCTCCAAAAAACTATTCAATGTATTTATTATAATGGTTGACATGGCAGTTTAAGAGTGCTTCTCTAATTAAATAAATAAAATAGAAGAATCTTCTATGCATAGCTACAAGCGGTAATTCTACATATATTACTATTACCCATTTGGTATTTTATGAGCAGAGCCTGGATACTCCATTTTTTTAGTCCAAGTTAACCATAAATTCTTCTAATTAAGAATATTATATTGCTCCTCAATCTAAATTAATCTAATTTAACTTCACGCTACGCATGATTGATTCTTCAATCAATACAATATTTCTATTTCTTGGGCGAAACAGAGGATATCTCGATCGGGGGAGAAAATGGGGAAATTCCATATGACCCAATATGTCTGACAAGTCGCACTATACGTCAACCCAAACTGCATCTTCCTCTCCAGGACTCCGAAAAGGTACTTTTGGAACACCAATGGGCATTAAATTAAAGAAAAAATTTAAGTACTATACTTCACTTTAATATGGAAACGTAAGAATGAGTTTATTGTCTTCTTCGAAGGTTTTTAGAGAAAGATAGAATTAAGAAATAAAAATCTTAATGAAGAGATAGATCGTTCGAATAATAAAAAGGATCCATACATTCATTCCCCCAAAATAGGACTAATGCTCCCATTGCGTATTGGTACTTATCGGGTATAGAATAGATCTGCTTCTCTTTGTTCTTACGAACGGAATTCAGCCGTTATTTTCAACGGAATACAATAAAAAGTAACCTTTTCTCATAAAGAATTCGCTGAAAAGATTAGGTAAATAGTATAAGTTGCAATGCGATAAAGTTACATAGTGTCTATTTTTCTTTGAGAAAGGGGTATTTCCATGGGTTTACCTTGGTATCGTGTTCATACTGTCGTATTGAATGATCCCGGCCGATTGCTTTCTGTCCATATAATGCATACGGCTCTAGTTTCCGGTTGGGCCGGTTCGATGGCTCTATATGAATTGGCAGTTTTTGATCCCTCTGACCCTGTTCTTGATCCAATGTGGAGACAAGGTATGTTCGTTATACCCTTCATGACTCGTTTAGGAATAACCAATTCATGGGGTGGTTGGAGTATTTCAGGAGGAACTGTAACGAATTCGGGTATTTGGAGCTATGAAGGCGTGGCCGGAGCACATATTGTGTTTTCTGGCTTGTGTTTTTTAGCGGCCATCTGGCATTGGGTGTATTGGGACTTAGAAATATTCTGTGATGAACGTACAGGAAAACCTTCTTTGGATTTGCCCAAAATCTTTGGAATTCATTTATTTCTCTCAGGAGTGGCTTGCTTTGGCTTTGGCGCATTTCATGTAACAGGCTTATATGGTCCTGGAATATGGGTGTCTGATCCTTATGGACTAACTGGAAAAGTACAATCTGTAAGTCCAGCGTGGGGCGCAGAAGGTTTTGATCCTTTTGTTCCCGGCGGAATCGCCTCTCATCATATTGCAGCAGGTACACTGGGCATATTGGCAGGCCTATTCCATCTTAGTGTCCGTCCGCCTCAACGTCTCTACAAAGGATTACGTATGGGCAATATTGAAACTGTACTTTCTAGTAGTATCGCTGCTGTTTTTTTTGCAGCTTTTATTGTTGCTGGAACTATGTGGTATGGTTCAGCAACAACCCCAATCGAGTTATTTGGTCCCACTCGTTATCAGTGGGATCAGGGATACTTCCAGCAAGAGATATATCGAAGAGTTGGTGCCGGACTAGCTGAAAATCTAAGTTTATCGGAAGCTTGGTCTAAAATTCCTGAAAAATTAGCTTTTTATGATTACATTGGTAATAATCCGGCAAAAGGGGGATTATTCAGAGCGGGCTCAATGGATAGCGGGGATGGAATAGCTGTTGGATGGTTAGGACATCCCGTCTTTAGAGATAAAGAAGGGCGCGAGCTTTTTGTACGTCGTATGCCTACTTTTTTTGAAACATTCCCGGTAGTTTTAGTAGATGGAGATGGAATTGTTCGGGCAGATGTTCCTTTTCGAAGGGCAGAATCAAAGTATAGTGTCGAACAAGTAGGTGTAACTGTTGAGTTCTATGGTGGCGAACTCAATGGAGTCAATTATAGCGATCCTGCTACTGTGAAAAAATATGCTAGGCGCGCACAATTAGGCGAAATTTTTGAATTAGACCGGGCTACTTTAAAATCTGATGGTGTTTTTCGTAGTAGTCCAAGGGGTTGGTTCACTTTTGGGCATGCTTCGTTTGCTTTGCTTTTCTTTTTTGGACATATTTGGCATGGCGCTAGAACCTTGTTTAGAGATGTTTTTGCCGGTATTGATCCAGATTTGGATGCTCAAGTGGAATTTGGAGCATTCCAAAAACTTGGAGATCCAACTACAAAGAGACAAGTAGTTTGATACAAGACTGCTCTGGTATCTTTATCCCCTATCTCTATTTTTTTCTCGGGTACCCGAGAAAAAAATAGAGACTTGAATCAACTTCTTTTCGTTGATTCTTTCCCCTCTTTTTTTATGGTATGGTAAATGATCCCACTCAATCAAACGAATAGATGTGAAAGCTATAATTGTAAACCACGATCGAATCTATGGAAGCATTGGTTTATACATTCCTTTTAGTCTCGACTTTAGGGATAATTTTTTTCGCTATCTTTTTTCGAGAACCACCTAAGGTTCCGACTAAAAAATAATGAAATAATTTTTCATTATAGAAACTGAAGTAATGGGCCCTCATATCAAGAGGCTCATTACTTCAACAAGTCTAGTCTCCGTGTTCCTCGAATGGATCTCTTAGTTGTTGAGAGGGTTGCCCAAAAGCGGTATATAAGGCGTACCCCGTAAAGCTTACAAGTAAACCTGATATGAAGATGGCGACTAAGGTTGCTGTTTCCATTTTTAGAAAATTTCAAGATCACAATGGATCTACGATAAGATCGTTTATTTATTTACAATTACAACGGAATAGTATACAAAGTCAACCGATCTCAACCAATGATTAAATAGGATTTATGGCTACACAAACCGTTGAGGGTAGTTCTAGATCTAGGCCAAGACAAACTACTGTAGGGAGTTTATTGAAACCATTGAATTCAGAATATGGTAAAGTAGCTCCGGGCTGGGGGACTACACCACTTATGGGAGTTGCAATGGCTCTATTTGCAATATTCCTATCTATTATTTTGGAAATTTATAATTCTTCCGTTTTACTGGATGGAATTTCAATGAGTTAGGTTCATAAGAACTATGAACCTCTAGTTTTTCAATCAAAAAAAAAATTATTTAAAACTTGGATTTATAGACCTTTTTGGTAGTTCGACTGTGGTATTTCTTTTTTCGGTATTTCCGGAATATGAGCGTGTGACTTGTTATAATTGATCCTATTGATAATACAGAGAACGGCCCTGTCATCTCTATTAAGATGATTCCACCCCGTCGGATATTTATTCTAATATCTGGAACACGGAATATTATAGAAAAAAGTAAGAAAAAAAATATTCTAACTATGATTCATACCTATTATTTAGACCTCGCAACCGGACTAAAAAAAATTTCAGATGGGTATTTCCTAAATTAAATAATTTTTCTTTCTTTAGATTTATGAAATTAATTTTATCTGAAGAACAACTTCTTTCTCTAGATTTTGTTGAGTCATTACATCCACTCATTGAAATTGAATAATTGATGATCAAATGGTTTTTACTCAAAGAACCCTTTTATTTAGCTTGGGATTAAATCATCGTGGTTCTTGTATGAATCTGAGGTTTTAATTGATTTATAGGATCTTAACAAGGGAATTCCTATCAACAGTAAAACAAAAGTTGACCCGCATTACGCACAAAAAACAACAAATTAAATAACAAAAACAAACAAAAATAGGAAAGAGAAGATTCAAGAGGCCTGGAACGATCAATATAAAGAAAAAGAAAGGTGTACGAGCTAACTTGATATTTTTGGCATTAGCATCACAAAGAAGAGATTTCGGATTTTTTTTTACTTTCCATCTTTGGCACAAATTGCATCGAGCAGCTAAGAAGTTTTGAACTTTCTATTGCATATCCGTCAAAATTGGTATTTGTGTGTTTCTGTTTGAGCCGTACGAGATGAAATTCTCATATACGGTTCTCGGGGGGGGGGTCCTCTCGGATTCCCTATCTCAATAAAGTATATGATTGGTTCGAGGAACGTCTCGAGATTCAAGCGATTGCAGATGATATAACTAGTAAATATGTTCCTCCTCATGTCAACATATTTTATTGTCTAGGAGGAATCACGCTTACTTGTTTTTTAGTACAAGTAGCTACGGGTTTTGCTATGACTTTTTACTATCGTCCAACTGTTACGGAGGCCTTTTCCTCTGTTCAATACATAATGACTGAAGCTAACTTTGGTTGGTTAATTCGATCAGTTCATCGATGGTCAGCAAGTATGATGGTTCTAATGATGATTCTGCACGTATTTCGTGTGTATCTTACAGGTGGGTTTAAAAAACCCCGCGAATTAACTTGGGTTACAGGTGTGGTTCTGGCTGTATTGACTGCATCTTTTGGTGTAACTGGTTATTCCTTACCTCGGGACCAAATTGGTTATTGGGCAGTAAAAATTGTGACAGGCGTGCCTGACGCTATTCCTATAATAGGATCTCCTTTGGTAGAGTTATTACGTGGAAGTGCTAGTGTGGGTCAATCTACCTTGACTCGTTTTTATAGTTTACACACTTTTGTATTGCCTCTTCTTACTGCCGTATTTATGTTAATGCACTTCCCAATGATACGTAAGCAAGGTATTTCAGGTCCTTTATAGTTATAGCTTTATTTTATAGAGAAAACAGATCATAGATATTTGTAATTTCTGATATATCCTATCGGGAAGGAACAATAGTATTTCATTGCTACAAATATGTATTATTGAAAAAATAAGACATGTTTTTTGATACTTCTCTTCAACTCCGAAGTAGTTTAGTTCTTATTTGATAAGAATAGTTGAAGTGGATTCTCCGAAGAGAGGATGGATGGATTATGGGAGTGTGTGACTTGAACTATTGATTGGGCCATGCCGATAGATTATTTTATCCGCCACGTTGAAATTCACAACCAAACGTGTCTCTGCATCCAACCACCACGTAAATCCCCCTATGTAGCATAGGATAGGCCGGTTCGCTTGAGGAGAATTTTTTCTATGATCATGTCCGAATTATGTCATGCATGAACAGGCTCCGTAAGATCCTGTAGAATAAGTGATGTGGCACGATCCAATGTTTTATCTATCCCACTTACTTATTTATAGTATGGAAATGCATTCATTTCCTCTGCATCGACCTCGATCTATAATATGATACTATCGGAGTGAAATAAGGGATCTAAGGAAGAACAGAGGCTAGACTTTATTAGTAACAAGTAAAGACTTTGTATGTAAGAAAATCGAGATGTTGTGGGGAAAAAAACGAATAAAATCAAAAAGACATGAGACAGTCCAAAAAGCCCTTGATTATGATCAAATTTTTAAGCCTACTTGGATATTGAGCATTTATCTGTAAGAACTAAATTATTTGCACTGAATATGAATAGGTGCAACTTCAAAAATGGGACCTAGTAAATCCTTTATCACTTACATAGAGTCATTCTATTTTATATGTGTGGATATCTATAAAATATAGATTTTCTATCAATCTATTTCTGTAATTCTTTTGAATCTTGCTCGAGCCGGATGATGAAAAATTATCATGTCCGGTTCTTTCGGGGGATGGATCCATAAGAATTCACCTATCCCAATAACAAAGAAACCTGACTTGAACGATCCTGTATTAAGAGCTAAATTGGCCAAAGGGATGGGGCATAATTATTATGGAGAACCCGCATGGCCAAATGATCTTTTATATATTTTTCCGGTAGTAATTCTAGGTACTATTGCATGTAATGTCGGCTTAGCAGTCCTAGAACCATCAATGATTGGTGAACCGGCAGATCCATTTGCAACTCCTTTGGAAATATTGCCCGAATGGTACTTTTTTCCTGTATTTCAAATACTCCGCACAGTACCCAATAAATTATTGGGTGTTCTTTTAATGGTTTCAGTACCAACAGGATTATTAACAGTACCCTTTTTGGAGAATGTTAATAAATTCCAAAATCCATTTCGTCGTCCAGTAGCTACAACAGTCTTTTTGATCGGTACCGCAGTAGCTCTTTGGTTAGGTATTGGAGCAACATTACCTATTGATAAATCTCTAACTTTAGGTCTTTTTCAAATTGATTCAACTGTGAAATACCACGATGTGGGTATCTAGGGAATAGTCGCTTCTAAAGTGAATCCCCCCTAGATACATGAATTTTATTATGATCTATTTCGCGAAAATACGAATTGTGTGTCGAAGATAAAAAATGAAGTTTTTTTTTTAATAAAAAAAGAATATGAAAAAATTTCTTTAAAATGAAAACTTATTCTTAGGTAAATTGATTGCGAAATGTTTCTGTAGAGTGTCCAATATCCGTTTTACATCTTCTGTACGAAAATATTCAATTCTCATAAGATCCTCCTGACTGTTACTCAAAAGGTCCAATAATGTATGTATATTGGACTTTTTGAGACAATTATAGGCCCTAGGAGATAGTTCTAATTGGTCAATAAAAATACATTTCAATGGAATTCCTTTTTTGTTTTTCCTTAGCTTAGTTAATCCATTTTGAAAGGTAAAAGGAGGTGGAGTAAACCTGTTTTTATTTTCCTCGAAATGAATGTTCCTTTCCTCCGCATGCAGAAAAGGAATAAATAAATTAATCAAATTACGAGAAGCTTCATAAAGTGCTTCCTTAGGAGTTAAACTTCCATTCGTCCATATTTCTAGAAAAAGTATTTCTTGTTTTTCATTTCCATTTCCATAAGAATGAATACTATGATTTGCATTTCGAACAGGCATGGATACAGCATCTATAGGATAACTTTCGTTTTGAGAGTTATTTGTGGGGTTCATACGGTAGCCGCGATCTCTATTGATTTGTAATCCAATACGCAAATCAATTGGTTCCGTCAGGTTAGCTATATGTTGTGTTGCGTCAACTATTTCCACGGAAGGCGGTGAGATGATATCTTGAGCGGTTACGTATCTAGGACCTCTAACGCAAATGGATGCGTTTCTAACTCCATACAGATTACTTCTCAATACAATTTCTTTCAAATTTATTAAAATTTCATGTACCGATTCCTCAATACCTACTATCGTAGAATATTCATGTGGCACTTTCTCAGATTTAGCACGTGTGATACATGTTCCTTCTATTTCTCCAAGTAAAGCCCTTCGCATGGCAATACCTATGGTATCGGCTTGCCCTTTCATGAGCGGGGACAGAATGAAACGACCATAATAAAGACGCGTACTGTCTACTCTTGATTCAACACATTTCCACTGTAGTGTTCGAGTGGATCCTGCTATTTCCTCTCGAACCATACTAATATTATTATTTGATCAGATCATTGAATCGTTTATTTCTCTTGGAATCCATTTAATTCTTATTTTTACACACGTCTTTTTTTGGGAGGTCTACATCCATTATGTGGCATAGGTGTTACATCACGTACGAAACTTAATAGTATACCACTTCTACGAATAGCCCGTAATGCTGCGTCTCTTCCGAGACCAGGACCTTTTATCATAACTTCTGCTCGTTGCATACCTTGATCTACTACAGTACGAATAGCATCTAAAGCGGCTGCTTGCGCAGCATAGGGTGTTCCCCTTCTTGTGCCTTTGAATCCAGAAGTACCGGCGGAGGCCCAAGAAACCACTCGACCTCGTACATCTGTAACAGTTACAATGGTATTGTTGAAACTAGCTTGAACATGAATAATTCCTTTTGGTATTCTACGTCCAGTCTTACGTAAATTAATACGCCCATTCCTACGCGAACCAATTCTTTGTATAGGTTTTGCCATATTTTATCATCTCATAAATATGAATCAGAAATATATAAAAAGATATGGAGATATCCATTTTATGTTAAAACAAATCTTTTATTTTTCCCCTCTTTGAGAAACTTTAGAAAGATTATCCTTGTCTCTGTTTATGTCTCGGATTGGAACAAATCACTATAATTCGTCCGCGCCTACGGATCAGTCGACATTTTTCACAAATTTTACGAACAGAAGCCCTTATTTTCATATTTCTTACTCCTTACTTTAATTTTGAATCTATTCCTTGGAAGAAAATAAGTCTCTTGTTTTTTTTTTGCTTCAAATTGTATCTTTGATGAAAGGGATTTTTTCAAAAAGAATCCATCTAATCGTTCGAATCTTTGTTCCGAAGTCTATAAATTATACGTCCCTTGGTTGAATGAATAATATTGCCTTATTTCTATTTTGATTCTATCCCCCGGCAGTGTTTGTATCAAACTGCGTCGGATCTTCCCCGAAATATAACCTAGAATTAGATCTTCATTATATAAAATATAAACGGATTCGGAGAGCATACCATTGGGAAATGATTCAGTAATTAAACCTTCATGAATCATTTTTTTTTCATTCCAGGAAACCTTTTTGAAGTATCAACTAATGGAGGAAGAGTTATATAACTCACCTTTCCTCTCTATTTCACAAATAGGAAGTTAGAGATAAAATTAGGATACCAGAGGAGGATCACCATATATAACACAAAATTTCTCCTCCAATTTTTTCTAGTCTAGCTTCTCGATCTGTCATTATGCCTCGAGAAGTGGAAAGAATTACAATTCCCATTCCACCTAAAATCTTAGGAATTTTTTTATAGTTGGAATAAATTCGTAGACCGGGTCGACTGATACGTTTTAAAATCGTTTTATATATTCCTTTCCTAGTTCTTTTATGGCGCAAGGTTGAAACCAAGAAATTTTTATTACTTTCCTGATGTTTCCGAACATTTTCAATAAAACCCTCTCGTAGGAGTATTTTAACAATGTTTTCGGTGATATTTGTGGATACTATTCGAACCGTTCCATTTTTACTCATGTTAGCATTTCTTATAGAAGTTATTATATCAGCAATAGCGTCTCTGCCCATGACGAATTATAATTATTGGTGCTTCCGAATTTGGATATAATCAACATGTTTTTTTATTTGAATACTTCAAAGTATTCATTATTTAATTAAATTTGAAATTTATTATTCAATTAATTATTAAATTTAGTAAAAGTATATGCGTGAGACACAATCTATTAATTGGGTTTATTTCAGATATCCTACTAGAACAATATCCTAATTTGATCTATGACTATGAGTCTTTATAATACCTCGGGAGCTAATGAAACTATTTTAGTAAAATTCAACTGTCTCAATTCCCGAGCAATCGCGCCAAAAACTCGAGTTCCTTTTGGATTTCCTTCTTGATCAATGACAACCGCTGCATTGTCATCATATCGTATTATCATACCGTTGTCACGTTTGAGTTCTTTACATGTACGTACAATTACAGCTCTTATTACTTCTGATCTTTCTAGAGGCATATTGGGCACTGCTTCTTTAATTACAGCAACAATAACGTCACCAATATGAGCATATCTATGATTACCAGCTCCTATGATTTGAATACACATTAATTCTCGAGCTCCACTGTTATCTGCTACATTCAAAAGGGTCTGAGGTTGAATCATATCATTTTTATTTGAATTTTTTATTTCAATGCAAAGAATGAGGAAAAAGAAGAAATAGTATTTGTCTAGAAATAAAGAAACTCGTGGTTGTTTTTTCATCCCTTTTTTATATTTAGTTTTACATCCCTATCCTGAAATAATAAATTGAGTTTTTATAGGCATTTTGCACGCAGCTATTGAAATTGCTGCTCTGGCTACAGTTTCTGAGACTCCGCCCATTTCGTAAAGTATTCGACCGGGTTTAACAACAGATACCCAATATTCGGGAGATCCCTTTCCCGACCCCATACGTGTTTCTGCGGGCCTTACTGTAATGGGTTTATCGGGAAAAACACGTACCCATATTTTTCCACCACGACGTGCATATCGTGTCATTGCTCTTCGTCCTGCTTCTATTTGTCTAGCAGTAATCCAAGCGGGTTCAAGTGCCTGAAGAGCATATCTGCCGAAGCAAATATGATTACCCCGGCAAGATATTCCTTTCATTCTTCCTCTATGTTGCTTACGAAATCTGGTTCTTTTGGGGTTATAGTTGATGGTTTTTTCCCACCTCTACTACAGAACCGGACATGAGAGTTTCTTCTCATCCAGCTCCTCACGAATGAAAGGATTCGATAATATTACGGATGCGCATGTATTTAATAACTAATACATTAAACTAAGTAATGGGATTTATTGATATTATATTTCATTTATTAGATAAGAAGCTGTATATACGGTTAGATTTGTCTATTTCTAGATATAGATAATGTTTCTTTTTTATACCGGATCCTTATTTTTTTTTTACTTTTCTTAAAAAAAAAATTAGACAATATTGGAATCCAATAAATAAGAAATAAGGGTTTCGCGGGCGAATATTGACTCTTTCCTTTTCCTGCTTTATTCGTAGGATCAATCCACAACCTCTCCGAGTAAAAAAAAAATGGTTCTTGGTTCATTCCGCCATCCCGCCTGCTCAATCATTTGGATTCTTTTAAATAGAATCCTATATAGTCACAGGTTTCGTCGTTCCTATAGCTTCTCCATTAATGATTAGGCCTGAACTCTGCAATGGAGCTCTCAACAAAATCTGTTTCCGAGTCAATCTCCTCAGTTTCTATTAACCGGAAGCTCTTTATTATTTATATATCATTTATTATTTATATATCAATCGATACAATATTAAACAATATTAAAACAATATGAAATTAATGCTTTATTACACTGCCTTTTATTTATATGAGGTAATTCATAGACCATACATATTGGAATTATATATCATTGATATTTTTGTTCTCTCTTTCTATCACCTTTCCATTTATCCGCATCCCTTTCTTTTTTTTTTATTTCAAATCCACAATCATATTTTTTTGTTATGGAACAATTCCAGTTGTTACAACTATATGATTGATCCAGTCATATAGTGACTGTTTTTGGGATCTCGACAATATGAAGCAATAAGTTAGTTATTAGTTTTTAATTTTTTTTATATAGTAGTTGTAGTTATTGAATTAATATTAGGGATCAGTCTTTTTTTGATCCTACTAAAAACTCTAAAGAAAAAACTAACGAGTCACACACTAAGCATAGCAATTAAAAAAAAAGTTAATTTCTTTTTTATTCAACCTTATAGAATTTGAATTATTTTATTTTTTTTATTTAACAGAAAAACAGAAAAAGTTTCTAGTTTTTTGTTCTATATATCACTATATTACTGAATAGAATGACAAGATAAATAAAGGTCTATTATTCTTCATCCACAAATATCCAAATTTTGAGGCCTAGTACTCCATGGATAGTTCGAATTGTATAGGAACAATGATCAATTTTAGCGCGAATTGTTTGTAGAGGAACCCTACCTTCTCTGATCCATTCGACACGTGCAATTTCTTTTCCGTCAATACGTCCTGCAATTTGTATTTGAATTCCTTTTGTATCTGTTTGTTCAGTTAATTCAATAGCTCTTTTCATTGCCTTTCGAAATGAAACTCTATTTCTTAATTGAGAAGCCATATATTCTGCAAGAATATTGGGGTCTCCATAAGGTTTTTCTATTCGTGTGATAGCAATGTTGATTCTTCGGTTCACAGAACGAAATTCTTTTTGTACATTCATCTGTAATTCTTCGATTCCTCGTGTTCGGCCCTCTATTAATAAATTTGGGAATCCAATATGGATTATAACCTGGATTAAATCAATTCTTTTTTGAATTTCTATACGCGCAATTCCAATTCCTTCGAAACCTGAGGATATTCTTTTATTTTTTTGTACATAGTTCTTTATACAATTCCGTATTTTCTCATCTTCTTGTAGACCTACAGAAAAATTTTTTGGTTGTGCGAACCAAAAGGAATGATGATTTTGGGTTGTACCAAGTCTGAAACCAAGCGGATTTATTTTTTGTCCCATATTTTTTATTATATTATCTTTCCATCTATTTTTTTCTAAATATTAATCTAAATCTTAAATTCATCGAAAGATAATTTTGATTTATCTTTTAATACAATTGTTATATGACAAGTCGGCCTTTTTATCGGATAACTACGTCCTCGAGCTCTAGGTCTTAATTTTTTCACAAAAGAGCCTCCATTGACTTCGGCTTTACTAATGAATAAATCGGTTTCGTTCAAACCCATATTATGACTAGCGTTTGCTGCTGCGGAATAAACCAATTTTAAAATGGGATAAGATGCTCGATAAGGCATAAGTTCCAATATCATAAGCGTTTCCTCATAAGAACGCCCGCGAATCTGATCAATTACTCTTTGCGCTTTGAAAACAGACATACATATATGTTGAGCTAAAACTTTGACTTCTCCACTCGAATTTGAGTTCTTTTTCTTTATCATAAGGTTATCTCCCGCCAATGAATGATAAGTATCTATTTTTTTTTCCAAATTAACGACGAGATTTATTATCGTTTCTCGCATGTCTCGCGAAAGTCAGAGTCGGCGCGAATTCTCCCAATTTGTGACCTACCATACGATCTGTTATATAAATAGGTAAATGTTCCTTTCCATTATGAATAGCGATTGTATGGCCAATCATTTTGGGTATAATGGTAGATGCCCGAGACCAAGTTACTATTATTTCTTTCTCCTCCCTCATGTTGAGTTTTTCAATTTTTCTTGATAAATGATTAGCTACAAAAGGGTTTTTTTTTAGTGAACGTGCCACAGCTGATTACTCCTTTTTTTACATTTTAAAGATTGGCATTCTATGTCCAATAGAATATCTCGATCTAAGTATGAAGGTAAGAATAAATACAATAATGATGAATGGAAAAAAGAGAAAATCCTTTAGCTAGATAAGGGGCGGATGTAGCCAAGTGGATCAAGGCAGTGGATTGTGAATCCACCACGCGCGGGTTCAATTCCCGTCGTTCGCCCATCACATTATTTCAAATTCAAAAAATTCTATTTTCCATATTCCTATTTACGGCGACGAAGAATAAAACTATCACTATATTTTTTCCTTTTCCGACTTCTTCTTCCAAGCGCAGGATAACCCCAAGGAGTTGTGGGTTTTTTTCTACCAATTGGGGCTTTCCCTTCCCCACCTCCATGGGGATGGTCTACAGGGTTCATAACTACTCCTCTTACTACAGGACGCTTACCTATCCAACACTTCGATCCGGCTCTACCCAAACTTTGTTGATTCACCCCAACATTACCCACTTGTCCGACTGTTGCTAAGCAGTTTTTGGATATCAAACGGACCTCCCCGGATGGTAATCTTAATGTGGCTGATTTACCCTCTTTTGCGATCAGTTTCGCTACAGCGCCCGCCGCTCTAGCTAATTGTCCACCCTTTCCAAGCGTGATTTCTATGTTATGTATGGCCGTGCCTAAGGGCATATCGGTTGAAGTAGATTCTTCTTTTAAAAACCCCTTCCCAAACTGTACAAGCTTCTTCCAAAGCATACGGCTTTCTAGATGTATATGATGATATCTAGACAGATGGATCTTTATCTTATATGAATCGTATGATGAAGTACCACATGAGTGGATATATAGGAATCCAAATCTGCCGAATCACTCATGTATGATCTTCTACATCCTAGGTCTCCCCGTTCCATCATCTGGCTTATGTTCTTCATGTAGCATTCAGACCGAATGACTCTATGAAATTACGTCGATACTTCCACATATTACGGGTAACGTAGGAGACATCTCTATTTTTCCCCGGGGGGATCTTTATAATTACCACTGCTTAGCTTTCAATTCGCCTCTGACCATCAAATTAAATGTGAATAACCCGTCCTCCTCTCTTTGAAACAAGGGGCGCTTCCGGTTCTGTGCGTGCTTCAAACAATTTTGTCTTCTCCATATTACCATATCTCTAGAGTCAATAATTTTCTATGAGGAACTACTGAACTCAATCACTTGCTGCCGTTACTCAACAGTTTTCTGTTGAGGTCTATCCCATAGAGGTACTCAAATTGGATCAGTGATTGATTTCTAGGTTTCATCGTAAACCTAATTGGTTACTTCCAATTACGTAAATCAATAGTTCAAACCGCACTCAAAGGTAGGGCATTTCCCATTGATATAGGGACTTCTGTACCAGAAATAATGGTATCTCCAATTATAGCCCCTCTGGGGTGTAAAATATATCTTTTCTCACCATCCCCATAATGTATGAGACAAATGTATGCATTTCGATTAGGGTCATATTCTATGGTTACGATTCTACCAGATATGTCTTTTTCATTCCGTCGAAAATCGATTTTACGGTATAGACGCTTATGACCTCCCCCTCTATGTCTTGCGGTAATGATTCCTCTGGCATTACGACCTTTACCACAATGATGCTGTCCACAGATCAAATTATTTCGTGGATTGGATTTCATTTGACTGTCTATGGCTCTATTACGTGTGCTCGGGGTAGAAGTTTTGTATAAATGTATCGCCGTGTTATTAAGTATTTTGCTTTAAGTTCTTTTCTCTATAAGAGGTGGAATAGAATAACCCGGTTGAAGCGTAATGATCATACGTCTGTAATGCATTGTATGTCCCATAATAGGTCCTATTCTTCTACCCTTTCCTGGGAGTCGATGACTATTCATAGCTATTACCTTGACACCAAAGAAGAGTTCGACCCAATGCTTTATTTCTGTCCTAGTTGATCCTGATTCGACATTAGAAGTATATTGATTGTTCCCCAATAACCGAATACTTTTTTCTGTAAATACTGCATATTTGATTCCATCCATAACTCCATTTTCTTCCCTATGAGTTCCAGTATCGATAAGAATTCTAGTTCTTACTGTTCATATGTTATGGTATGAATATACCATACCAATTCGTTATGTATGGATGATGAGATTCCATTGATACAGAGCCAATTCCAATAGACTTATTGAACGTTCCCATTGGCGTGCATCCAGCAGGAATTGAACCTACGAATTTGCCAATTATGAGTTGGGCGCTTTAACCATTCAGCCATGGATGCTTAACAGGGCTCATTGTACATCGTGAATAACCAAATTCCAATTGAAATGAAATCTTTAGGAGGAATCAATGAAAATCTTTAGGAGGAATCAATGAAACGATATCAATTCAAATCCTGGATCTTCGAATTGAGAGAGATATTGAGTGAGATCAAGAATTCTCACTATTTCTTAGATTCATGGATCAAATTCGATTCAGTGGGATCTTTCACTCACATTTTTTTCCACCAAGAACGTTTTATGAAACTCTCTGACCCCCGAATTTGGAGTATCCTACTTTCACGTGATTCACAGGGTTCAACAAGCAATCGATATTTCACGATCAAAGGTGTAGTACTGCTTGTAGTAGTGGTCCTTATATCTCGTATTACCAATCGAAAGATGGTCGAAAGAAAAAATCTCTATTTGATGGAGCTTCTTCCTATACCTATGAATTCCATTGGACCCAGAAATGAGACATTGGAAGAATCTTTTTGGTCTTCCAATATCAATAGATTGATTGTTTCGCTCCTGTATCTTCCAAAAGAGAAAAAGATTTCTGAGAGTTGTTTCATGGATCCGCAAGAGAGTACTTGGGTTCTCCCAATAAATAAAAAGTGTATCATGCCTGAATCGAACCGGGGTTCGCAGTGGTGGAGGAACCGGATCGGAAAAAAGAGGGATTCTAGTTGTAAGATAGCTAATGAAACCGTAGCTGGAATTGAGATCTCATTCAAAGAGAAAGATAGCAAATATCTGGAGTTTCTTTTTTTATCCTATACGGATGATCCGATCCGCAAGGACCATGATTGGGAATTGTTTGATCGTCTTTCTCCGAGGAAGAAGCGAAACATAATCAACTTGAATTCGGGACAGCTATTCGAAATCTTAGGGAAAGACTTGATTTGTTATCTCATGTCTGCTTTTCGTGAAAAAAGACCAATTGAAGGGGAGGGTTTCTTCAAACAACAAGGAGCTGAGGCAACTATTCAATCAAATGATATTGAGCACGTTTCCCATCTCTTCTCGAGAAACAAGTGGGGTATTTCTTTGCAAAATTGTGCTCAATTTCATATGTGGCAATTCCGCCAAGATCTCTTCGTTAGTTGGGGGAAGAATCAGCACGAATCGGATTTTTTGAGGAACGTATCGAGAGAGAATTGGATTTGGTTAGACAATGTGTGGTTGGTAAACAAGGATTGGTTTTTTAGCAGGGTACGGAATGTATTGTCAAATATTCAATATGATTCCACAAGATCTATTTTCGTTCAAGTAACGGATTCTAGCCAATCGAAAGGATCCTCTGATCAATCCAGAGATCATTTCGATTCCATTAGAAATGAGGATTCAGAATATCACACATTGATCGATCAAACAGAGATTCAGCAACTAAAAGAAAGATCGATTCTTTGGGATCCTTCCTTTCTTCAAACGGAACGAACAGAGATAGAATCAGATCGATTCCCGAAATGCCTTTTTGGATCTTCCTCAATGTCCCGGCTATTCACGAAACGTGAGAAGCAGATGAATAATCATCTGCTTCCGAAAGAAATCGAAGAATTTCTTGGGAATCCTACAAGATCAATTCGTTCTTTTTTCTCTGACAGATGGTCAGAACTTCATCTGGGTTCGAATCCTACTGAGAGGTCCACTAGAGATCAGCAATTTTTGAAGAAAAAACAAGATGTTTCTTTTGTCCCTTCCAGGCGATCGGAAAATAAAGAAATGGTTGATATATTCAAGATAATTACGTATTTACAAAATACCGTCTCAATTCATCCTATTTCATCAGATCCGGGATGTGATATGGTTCCGAAGGATGAACCAGATATGGACAGTTCCAATAAGATTTCATTCTTGAAAAAAAATCCATTTTTGGATTTATTTCATCTATTCCATAACCGGAACAAAGGGGGATACACGTTACACCACGATTTTGAATCAGAAGAGAGATTTCAAGAAATGGCAGATCTATTCACTCTATCAATAACCGAGCCGGATCTGGTGTATCATAGGGGATTTGCCTTTTCTATTGATTCCTACGGGTTGGATCAAAAAAAATTCTTGAATGAGGTATTCAACTCCAGAGATGAATCGAAAAAGAAATCTTTATTGGTTCTACCTCCTCTTTTTTATGAGGAGAATGAATCTTTTTATCGAAGGATCAGAAAAAAATTGGTCCGGATCCACTGCGGGAATGATTTGGAAGATCCAAAACTAAAAACAGCGGTATTTGCTAGCAACAACATCATGGAGGCAGTCAATCAATATAGATTGATCCGAAATCTGATTCAAATCCAATATAGCATCTATGGGTACATAAGAAATGTATCGAATCGATTCTTTTTAATGAATAGATCCAATCGCAACTTCGAATATGGAATTCAAAGGGATCAAATAGGAAATGATACTCTG